AAATCTTAAAAACGAAGAGTCTCTTAAATGGAAATCGAGAGTTGAATTTATTATAGGATCTATTTATCTTTTTTAGAAGGTGGCATGCCGCCACTCGGACTCGAACCGAGATGCTCTAGCACTGCTTCCTAAGAGCAGCGTGTCTACCAATTTCACCATAGCGGCTTGTCTTGAACTTATAATAGTCTATAAACAAAGAATCGTCGAGATCAAATTGAAGAACTAAATTCAGTGTAATATTTTTTTTCAGAAAAGTTTTAAATTACTGAAAAAACTCGTTCAAATGGGGTTCGTTATTTTAGTTTAGAGGTTCTTAGTGACTTTCATGGATTTTATGTTCTCCTAGAATTGAACGCTTGTAACTAGAAACTTCTACCTTCAACCAAGAATTAATCAAGGGAAAGGACTCAAAAAAATGCCTTTTATCAATGAACATAAAATAAATAGAAAAAATACCTTTTTGATCACTCCAAATTGACACATTTTCAGAGGGAAAATCCTCACTAAGGGTTGAGTTGACAAGAGGAAATATCTGGTGAATCTTTAAAGTAATTCCTATAAAAAAAATAAAAAGTACGAAAGTTATTGCAAAGGATTTTAAAGATTTAATCTATTAGTTTTTTATTCAACCCTTTAATTCAAATAACTTTTAACTAAAGGTCTTATCCCCACTCTTCTAAAAAAAGAGAAATTTTTTATTAATCTAACTTTGACAAATAGGTCGATGGGGAAATAAACCTCCCCATCTTGGAAATGAGAAAAAGAAAGGTAAACCTTTTACAAAGATTTGTCAACAAAATTTTGATTTTTTTGGTCAATAAAAAAGTATTAGGATTTTTAGAATAATTCAGTAACCAAAAAATTCTTATTTTTAAAACTAAAAGAATGAACTTAATTTCATTTCATATTGATTACATCAACTCAAGAGATGATGAAATTTTTCTATTTTTTTTATAGAAAATTGAAAATGGGTCGATTTTTGAGTGTATTCCGATTATTCCAAACTTTTATTACTTATTTATTTGTTTGCTGTACAAAAAAACTTTTTGAATTCCCAGTAGAAAGAGATTTTCCTAAGGAAAAAGCTTTTAAGGCTGTCCAATATCCCTTCCTTTTCCAAATATTTTTACGAATACGCTTTTTTGATGTAGAAGTACGCTTTTTTGGAACTGCCATTTAAAGGGGATTACTTATCGTTCTAACTGGATGTGAAAGACATCTATTGTTCAAAACCAATCATTTAGTCTATTTATTATCGAACTAATATTCTCTTCAGAAAAAGAAATTTCGATAGGGTAAAGATATGTGAAAATTGAATCAATAAAATTGTATTAGTATTAAATACTCAAATAAAAATAGAAAAAAGACGAAGATTTTGTTATTCTTTTTTTCAAACTTTTCTATTCCTTAAAATATCCGTAAAAAAATTTCTTTTGATTGTTATCTTTTTTTGCGATTCTTTCTCATTCAAGTCTATACCTGTTTGTATCTATAGAACCCGCTGTGCCATAAAAATCGAATTAGTTAAGTAAGCTTAAACTTAATATAATAAAAAAGAATCGAAAAACCTTTACATTTTTATTTCTGTCTATTTTCGTCATTCTAAGGCGAATTTCCATATAATTATAATAAAATACCCCACCAAAAGATTTAAGATAAGAATCAAAACTTTGCTTTTGCTTAATGAAAGAAAAAATTTCATCTCCTTTTCTATTAATTATATAACTGATCAAACTCGGGTACTTCCTCCCTTTCATATAATTTTATATAATTTGAACAATTATAACTTCTTGATTTGAATATTTTAAGGATTTAGCAAAAATTCAGAAGAATAAGTAAAGTAAAAAAACAAAAGATTCTAAAATTCTATTTAAGTTAGTTTAACTTAAAGTCCATATCTTGACTTTTATTGATCCCTTTCAAAGAGGTAAGATCCGGTGAATCGGAAACAATTAATTAATAAATTAAGAATTTAAAAAATGTTTTTATGCAACAGACATATCAATACGGGTGGATCATCCCTTTCATTCCACTTCCAATTCCTATATTAATAGGGGTCGGACTTCTTCTTTTTCCGACGGCAACAAAAAATCTTCGTCGTATGTGGTCTTTTCAGAGTGTTTTATTGTTAACTATAGTCATGATTTTTTCAATCAATCTGTCTATTCAGCAAATAAATAGCAATTCGATCTATCAATATGTATGGTCTTGGATCATTAATAATGATTTTTCTTTAGAATTCGGCTATTTGATCGATCCGCTTACTTCTATTATGTTAATATTAATAACTACCGTTGGAATTATGGTTCTTATCTATAGTGATAATTATATGGCTCATGATCAAGCATATTTGAGATTTTTTGCTTATATGGGTTTTTTCAGTACTTCCATGTTAGGATTAGTTACTAGTTCGAATTTGATACAAATTTATATTTTTTGGGAATTGGTTGGAATGTGTTCTTATTTATTAATAGGGTTTTGGTTTACACGACCTCTTGCT